CATATAACCCAATTGAGACATTGTAGAATAGGCTAAACTTCTCTTAATATCTTTTTGAGCAAGAGCTAAAGTAGCTCCTAATAGTAATGTTATTATACCTATCAAAGCTATTATATTCATTATGTAAGGTATAACTATGAAAAGAGGAAGAAGCCGAGATACAAGAAAAATTCCTGCGGCTACCATAGTAGCAGCATGTATAAGAGCTGAAATAGGAGTAGGTCCTTCCATAGCATCAGGTAACCATACCTGAAGGGGAAATTGAGCGGATTTAGCAATTGCACCAGAAAATAATAAGAGGGCACACAAAGTAACAAATAAAAAATTAACTTCATTATTAGAAATCAAGTTATTGAATATCTCAAACAAATCCTGAAATTCGAAACTGCCTGTTATCCAATAAAGACCTAAAATTCCTAATAATAAACCAAAATCCCCTACACGATTAGTTACAAACGCTTTTTGACAAGCATTCGCTGCAATCGGTCGTGTGAACCAAAAACCTATTAATAGATAAGAACAGACTCCAACTAATTCCCAAAAAATATAAATTTGTATCAAATTAGAACTGGTCACTAATCCCAGCATTGAAGTATTGAAAAAACTCATATAAGCAAAAAATCTCAAATATCCTTGATCATGAGACATATAATTGTCACTATAAATAAGAACCATAATTCCAACAGTAGTAATTAAGATTGACATAATAGAAGTAAGTGGATCGATCAAGTAGGTGAACTCTAAAGAAAAGTCATTATTGATGGTCCAAGACCATACATATTGATAGATATAACTGTTATTTATTTGCTGAATAGGCAGATTGGCTGAAAAAATCATAACTATACTTAACAATAAAACACTAGGAAAAGCCCACATGCGGCGAAGATTTTTTGTTGTCTTCGGGAAAAGGAGAAGCCCCACTCCTATTAACATAGGAATTATAACTGGAATGAAAGGTATGATCCATGAATATTGATATGTATATTCCATAAAAATAAATAAATAAAAATTTTTTATTCTTAATTAACTGTTTCTGATTCACCAGCTCTTATTTTTTTTTTTTGAAAGGAATCAGTTAATAAAAAAATTAAGAATATAAAATTTTATTTTAGTTTTATATATCTTATATATTATAAATTTTTTCAAAATACTTCAAACAAAACAAGATATTTCAAATCAAGAAGTTTGAATTGGTCAAATGAGATGACCAAGCTACTATTGAAAAATAAATACTTACTCTTTTTTTTTTTAAGTAAGATTTTATGAAGCTACAAAAAATAAAAATTTCAATTATTATTACAATTTACATAATACAATATTTTAACAATATTTTAATCTCGGGAGAGAGTAAGGACAAATAATTACACCAAAAAGAGTATTTTTTTTTGATATGATTCAAAAAAGACAGACACAGTCCATACATAACTTAACTCAAGGAAATAAGAGCTATTTTTTTTAGTTCGTTTATTCAGAATCATTAACCAATGCAGTTTTGAATTGATTGAAGGAATTACTAAAAGAAAATGACTTTTCTTTAGAAAAAAAATGATGTATACTTTAACACATTAACTGCGAGTCTCATTTGAATTTGAAAATTTTAATTAGGTGCACTCTTTTTTCAAGTTTGACTAATTAAGCAATTAAAAAAAATTAAGGGAATTACGGGTTGGTTTCTTAAACTTTTTGATGTATTTTATTACATGTATAAATATAGCACGATGAAAATAAACAATAAACAATATAAAGGAACAACCACTTTGGTTTCTATTTTTTCTTTTTTTATGACGAGAGTCTAATTTATCTAATTTAGACTATAAATAGATAATTAGATAGTAAGTAAAGAACAATTGGTTTTGAACAATAGATGTCTTTCACATCCAACTAGAGAAATGAATACTCTATCATAATTTTTTAATGGCAGTTCCAAAAAAACGCACTTCTATATCAAAAAAACGAATTCGTAAAAATATTTGGAAAATGGAGGGGTATTGGGTAGCATTGAAAGCTTTTTCGTTAGCGAAATCTCTTTCTACAGGGAATTCAAAAAGTTTTTTGTACAATAAGAAATAAATAATTAATGGAATAATCTGAATCTATTTCTGACTCTAAAAAAAGTGTAGTTTCATTTTTAATTTCGTTTCTAATTTTTTAATTTATATATTATATATAATAATTATACTTAAAATATAATAATTATACTTAAAAACTAAAAATAAAATAATAAAAAAAAGAAAAAAAAAAGTAATGATTCCCATTCCTTAATGTTTTGAATGGATAAATATTAAATTGAATTCGTTTTGCCATTATGTTATGTAAAAAAATTCTTATTTTGTATACTTAATACTTCATTTTTTAAAATGATATTCTTTTTTGTTTGACAAAAAAAAGAATAAATACAAGATATAAAGTTTCAACTGTCTTTTTAGTAAAGTTTTGTCTTTTTTATATTTATTTATTTATATAATATATTATAGAATATATACTCTTTTTTATAGAACAACAAATATAAGATCTTTAATCCAAATTCAAATTAATGAGTTGTTGAAACTCATTTTTTTAGTTTCAAACTTGTTTTGTAATTTTCTGAACAATCATTTTAAACAATAATTATCAATATATACTCCTTATCCTTATATATACCTTATATACCTCGTATAAAATATCCACCTAAATGGGACAAGAAGCTTTTATCAATGGATATTTTATACGAAAAATGTATCAATTTTGGTCATAAAAAAAAAAATGGATCCTATAGTTGCTTGGGCTGGGGAAGATAGTATGTATTAAGTATTAATTTTTAACGGGTTATTCTAATTTGAAGTAGGGTCCAATTACGATAGAAATCGAAACTCTTTTTTTATATGATACGCCAAATATTAAATTAAATCAAACAAATATTAAAAAATAAGGATTATTATTGGAAATACGTTTTAAATCACTATTTTTTAAACGAGTTTTTATTCATCAATTTCTTTATTCATGAATTTAAATGTTTCCTATAAAACTAAAAAATATTGAATGATTGAGTACTTTAACCTAGACGATTAAATAAGAATAGGTTATTATGATTTCGAACAAGCCGCTATGGTGAAATCGGTAGACACGCTGCTCTTAGGAAGCAGTGCTAGAGCATCTCGGTTCGAGTCCGAGTGGCGGCATGGCATCTTATAAAAGAGTAAGTCCTATAATAAATTCAAGTCCCGACTTCCATTCCTATAATTTCGAGAATCCCCCCCTTTTATTTATTTTAAAAATTTTTATGATATTTTCAAGTTTAGAGCATATATTAACTCATATATCCTTTTCGGTTGTTTCAATTGTAATTTCAATTCGTTTGATAATCTTATTAATTAATGAAAGCGCAGGACTATATGATTCATCAGAAAAGGGCATAAAAACTACTTTTGTCTGTATAACAGGATTATTAGTTACTCGTTGGATTTATTCGAGACATTTACCCTTAAGTGATTTATACGAATCATTAATTTTTCTTTCGTGGAGTTTGTCCATTATTTGTATGGTTCCGTATTTAAAAAAAAATATAAACCATTTAAGCGCAATAACCGCGCCAAGTGTTATTTTTACCCAAGGCTTTGCTACTTCTGGTTTTTTAACTGAAACGCATCAATCCGTAATATTAGTACCCGCTCTACAATCTCATTGGTTAATGATGCACGTAAGTATGATGGTATTGGGTTATGCAGCTCTTTTATGTGGATCATTATTATCAGTAGCTCTTATAGTCATTACATTTCGAAAAGTCATAAGGGCTTTTGAGAAAAAGAATAATGATTCATTTTCATTTGATGCGATCCAATACATGAATGAAAGAAACAACGTTTTATGGAACATTTCTTTGATCTCTTCTAGGAATTATTATAGATCTCAATTGATTCAACAATTGGATCATTGGAGTTATCGTATTATTGGTATTGGGTTTATCTTTTTAACCATAGGTATTCTTTCGGGAGCAGTATGGGCAAATGAGGCATGGGGCTCATATTGGAATTGGGATCCGAAGGAAACTTGGGCATTTATTACTTGGACCATATTCGCGATTTATTTACATATTCGAACAAATAAAAATTTTGAAGGTGTAAATTCCGCAATTGTAGCCTCGATGGGATTTCTTATAATTTGGATATGCTATTTTGGGGTCAATCTATTAGGAATGGGGCTACATAGTTATGGTTCATTTACACTAACGTCTAACTGAAGAAAGGACCTAACGAACACAAGCAAACATGGGACAGCATATATATATAAGAAAACATTGTGTAAGCCTTCGAGAACCTTTTGAATCACTACTTTGATTCAAAAGGTTCTTACAAAGGCCAAACAAATCTGGTTAAAAGTCTAATTCATTTTTTTATTTTTAACTTAAGTTAAAGTTAAACTTAAGAGAAGAAAAAATACTTATTATTTTATTGTTTTTTTTTAATTGTTCAACGAATTTTTTTAAACATCCTAATATTATTTATTATTTATTATTAGTATAGGATTGCTGTTTGATTTTTTATTTTATTCATGAAAATTATCTATAAAAATAGATAGATATAATATCTTCGACCTTGTCAACTGATAGTGAGAAAACGAAATCCGGATAAATACCAATACCTATTACAGGTAAAAGGATAGAGATCGAAACAAATAATTCTCGCGGTCCAGAATCAAAAAAATAAGAGTTTGGAGCATTAAAAAACTTGTATCCATAGAACATTTGGCGTAACATAGATAATGAATAAATAGGAGTTAATATCATTCCAATTGCCATTACAAATGTAATTAGTATTTTTGTTATTAAAAAAAATTTTTGGCTGGTAATTAGTCCCAAAAATACTATTAATTCTGCAACAAAACCACTCATCCCCGGTAATGCAAGGGAAGCCATCGATAAGATACTGAAAGTCGTGAATATTTTTGGAACCGGGATCGCCATTCCGCCCATTTCGTCGAGATAAACAAGACGTATTCTATCAAAACTCGTTCCCGCCAAGAAAAAAAGTGCAGCGCCAATAAAGCCATGAGAGATTATTTGTAAAATGGCTCCATTGAGGCCCATATCACTTATAGAGCCAATTCCTATAATTATGAAACCCATATGAGATATGGAGGAATAGGCTATTCTTTTTTTTAAATTACGTTGACCGGGAGATGCTGAAGCTGCATAGATTATTTGAATTGTGCCTACTATAATCAACCAGGGAGCAAATAGAGAATGAGCGCGGGGCAAAAATTCCATATTAATCCGAACCAATCCATACGCCCCCATTTTTAATAAAATTCCGGCTAGAAGCATACAAGTACTGTAATGTGCCTCCCCATGGGTGTCTGGTAACCATGTATGTAAAGGTATAATTGGTGATTTGACAGCAAAAGCAATAAGAAATCCAATATAGAATATTATTTCCAGTGCTACTGGATAAGATTGATTAGCTGATGTTTCAAAATTTAATGTTGGTTCATTGGAACCATATAAACCGATACCCAGAACTCCCATTAAGAAAAAAACGGAACTTCCCGCAGTGTACAAAATAAACTTTGTGGCTGAATACAAACGTTTCTTTCCCCCCCACACGGATAGAAGTAGATAAACGGGAATTAATTCTAACTCCCACATGATGAAAAAGAGTAAAAGGTCTCGAGAAGAAAATGATCCTATTTGGCCGCTATACATTGCTAACATCAGGAAATGGAATAATCGGGAATCTCGAGTAACCGGCCGAGCCGCTAAAGTAGCTAAAGTGGTGATAAATCCTGTCAGCAAAATAGGTCCTATAGAAAGTCCATCTATTCCCAATCTCCAGTAAAAATCAAAAAAATTGATCCATTTATAATCCTCCGTCAGTTGCATTAATCGATCGTCCAATTGGAAATGATAATAGAAGGCATAAGTTATTAGAAGGAGTTCCAGAGCGCATATGAATATAGTATACCCCCTTATTACCTTATTTCCTCTATGAGGGAGAAAGAAAATTAAGGAACCCGCGAATATTGGCAAAACTACCACTATTGTTAACCAAGGAAAATAATTCGTAGTAAAAACAAGATACACTTGGACCAGAAAAATCCGTGCTCGAAAAAAGATATTCTATTTTTTTTTATTTTCTTTTTTCGAGCAGGGGGATTTTTGTCGGTAAAAAAAATGAATGTATTCAGGTGGGATTTGTGAAAGGAATCAATAAGCTAGGCCCATGCTTCGAGTTGTTTCATGCCATAAATAAACTCGAACACTCAAGTAATCCGTTGGACAGGCGGATTCACATCTCTTACAACCAACACAGTCTTCTGTTCTTGGAGCAGAAGCAATTTGTTTAGCTTTACATCCGTCCCAAGGTATCATTTCTAATACATCTGTGGGGCAGGCTCGGACACATTGAGTACACCCTATACACGTATCATAAATCTTTACTGAATGTGACATTGGATATATAAATTTTTGAACATCATAAGTTTTCGATCTAGTAAACTTGTAAATGAATTATACATATATTTAGTATTTAGACACCAGATGAATCAATGATTTACCAGAATTTTTATAATTAATCTGCTTCCGGATCGGCTCATGCGAGAGGTCCAAGATCCTTTGATTTATTGCATTTTTTGTAAACACGATCAATACGTTATGTACCATCCATGTTAATTCGACTATATAAATATTATAATTTATATGATTAATACTGCTTATTAATACAATACTACTTATTCAACAAATTTGATTGATTGATACGAGTTGATTTTCTGTTACGATAAATTGCGGAAACAATAGCTGGTCCAATAGCTGCTTCAGCGGCTGCAATAGCTATAACAAAAATTGAAAAAATATTTCCTTTTAATTGGCGACTATCAAAAAAATCAGAAAATGTTACAAAATTTATATTAACTGCATTCAGTATAAGTTCAAGACACATAAGGGCTCTAACCATATTTCGACTTGTGATCAATCCATAGATACCGATAGAAAATAAATAGGCACTCACAACAAGTACATGTTCGAGCATCATTGACCAACTCCTTATCAATTTCGATTTATTTCAAGATAAAAAACAATTTAATGGGTTCAATTGACTAGATAGAATATAAAAAGTTTGGTAATAGATTGAATAAAAGAATTTCTATTTATATTTTATACATAAACAATCTTCAAATAAAATTGAAGTGAGGGGAAAAGGATGTGATAACACAGAACAAAGTTTAATTTCTATTTAGGTTATTAGTTCGAAAGATTTCTTACTGGCGAGCCACAGTAATTGCACCTATCAAAGCAGCTAAAAGAATTATCGAAATGAGTTCAAATGGAAGAAAAAAATCTGTTGATAAATGAATTCCAATTTGTTGACTGTTACTTATCAAATCTTGCTCTATAATCTGGTTTGATCTTGTAGTCCAAATAATCCCGTACCATGACGTATCCAGAATAGTAGTCATTAGTGAAACAAAAATACCTGTACAAACCAACAAAGTAACCCCCTCTCCAACGGTCCAAAGATTAAAATCTTT